CTAATAGTAAGAAATGTCAACAAGGAAATCTTTTGTATAGACATTCGAACCACTGTTGGTCATATTTCTTTTTATCGAGAGATAGAAGAAGCCGTACAAGGGTTTTGCCGGGCTTGCTCATATAGTACCTAAGCTAAAAAATTCTATGATACCCGCGATAATTCGATTCGGGTCTCCCCGTCTCAACTAGTATTCTAATTCGTGAATTTCTCCGCTAATCAAGATCGAGGAAAGGCAGTCTTCGAATCACTGACTCAAATCCATTGTCGAATCCTACTCAACTGAATAGCGAGGTACTTATGGCAGAACGGGCCGATCTAGTCTTTCACAATAAAGCGATAGATGGAACTGCCATGAAACGACTTATTCGCAGATTAATAGATCACTTTGGAATGGCATATACATCACATGTCCTGGATCAAGTAAAGACTCTGGGTTTCCAGCAAGCCACTACTACATCCATTTCATTAGGAATTGATGATCTTTTAACAATACCTTCCAAGGGGTGGCTAGTACAAGATGCGGAACAACAAAGTTTAATTTTGGAAAAACACCATCATTATGGGAATGTACACGCGGTAGAAAAATTACGTCAATCCATTGAGATCTGGTATGCTACAAGTGAATATTTACGACAACAAATGAATCCTAATTTTAGGATGACTGATCCTTCTAACCCAGTCCATATAATGTCTTTTTCGGGAGCTAGAGGAAATGCATCTCAGGTCCATCAATTAGTAGGTATGAGAGGATTAATGTCGGATCCTCAAGGACAAATGATTGATTTACCCATTCAAAGCAATTTACGCGAAGGACTCTCTTTAACGGAATATATTATTTCCTGCTACGGAGCTCGCAAAGGAGTTGTGGATACTGCTGTACGAACATCAGATGCTGGATACCTCACGCGCAGACTTGTTGAAGTAGTTCAACACATTGTTGTACGTAGAACAGATTGTGGCACCATCCGAGGTATTTCTGTGAGTCTTCAAAATGGGATGATAACAGAAAGAATTTTTATCCAAACATTAATTGGTCGTGTATTAGCGGACAATATATATATGGGTTCACGATGCGTTGCCATTCGAAATCAAGATATTGGGATTGGACTTGTTAATCGATTCATAACCTTTAGAGCAACATCAATATCTATTAGAACTCCCTTTACTTGCAGGAGTACATCTTGGATCTGTCGATTATGTTATGGCCGTAGTCCCACTCATGGCGACCTGGTCGAATTGGGAGAAGCAGTAGGTATTGTTGCGGGTCAATCTATTGGGGAACCCGGGACTCAACTAACATTAAGAACTTTTCATACCGGTGGAGTATTTACAGGCGGTACGGCGGAACATGTACGAGCTCCTGATAATGGAAAAATAAAATTCAATGAACATTTGGTTCATCCCACACGTACACGTCACGGCTATCCAGCTTTTCTATGTTATATAGACCTATATGTAACTATTGAGGGTCAAGATATTCTACATAATGTGAATATTCCCCCAAAAAGTTTGATTTTAGTTAAAAATGATCAATATGTAGAATCAGAACAAGTCATTGCCGAGATTCGCGCCGAAGCATCCATCTTGAATTTTAAAGAGAGGGTCCGAAAACATATTTATTCTGACTCAGAGGGAGAAATGCACTGGAGTACCGCTGTGTACCATGCACCCGAATATACATATGGTAATGTTCATCTCTTACCAAAAACAAGCCATTTGTGGATATTATCAGGAGTTCCGCACAGATCCAGTATAGTCCCTTTTTCGCTCCACAAGGATCAAGATCAAATAAATATTCATTCTCTTTCTGTCGAACGAAAATATATTTCTAACCTTTCAGTGACTGATGATCAAGCGAGACATAAATTGTTTAGGTCGGATCCTTCTGGTAAAAAGGAGGGGGGGGTTCTTGATTATTCAGTACCTGATCGAATCATATGTAAGGGTCATTGTAATTTTATATACCCCGCTATTCTTGACGAGAATTCTGATTTATTGGCAAAGAGACGAAGAAATAGATTCATCATTCCATTACAATCGAATCAAGAACAAGAAAAAGAACTAATACCCCGTTCAGGTATCTCGATTGAAATACCCATAAATGGTCTTTTCCGTATAAATAGTATTCTTGCTTATTTCGACGATCCTCGATATAGAAGAAAGAGTTCGGGAATTACTAAATATGGGACTATAGAGGCGGATTCTATCGTCAAAAAAGAGGATTTGATTGAGTATCGAAGAACAAAAGAATTTCGGCCAAAATACAAAATGAAAATAGATCGATTTTTTTTCATTCCCGAGGAAGTGCATATCTTACCCGGAGCTTCTTCCATAATGGTACGGAACAATAGTATCATTGGAGTAGATACGCGAATTACTTTCAATATAAGAAGCCGAGTAAGCGGATTGGTCCGAGTGGAGAAAAAAAAAAAAAAGATTGAACTCAAAATATTTTCGGGGGATATCTATTTTCCTGGAGAGACAGAAAAGATATCCTG